ATGAAACCGTCGCTGGAATTGAGATCTCATTCAAAGAGAAAGATATAAAATATCTGGAGTTTCTCTTTGTATATTATATGGATGATCCGATCAGCAAGGACCATGATTGGGAATTGTTTGACCGTCTTTCTCTGAAGAGGAGGCGAAACATAATCAACTTGAATTCGGGACAGCTTTTCGAAATCTTAGTGAAGCACTGGATTTGTTATCTCATGTCTGCTTTTCGTGAAAAAAAACCAATTGAAGTGGAGGGTTTCTTCAAACAACAAGGGGCTGGGTCAACTATTCAATCAAATGATATTGAGCATGTTTCCCATCTTTTCTCGAGAAACAAGTGGGCTATTTCTTTGCAAAATTGTGCTCAATTTCATATGTGGCAATTCCACCAAGATCTCTTCGTTCGTTGGGGGAAGAATCTGTACGAATCGGATTTTTTGAGGAACGTATCGAGAGAGAATTGGATTTGGCTAGACAATGTGTGGTTGGTAAACAAGGATCGGTTTTTTAACAAGGTACGGAATGTATCGTCAAATATTCAATATGATTCCACAAGATCTAGTTTCGTTCAAGTAACGGATTCTAGCCAATTGAAAGGATCTTCTGATCAATCTAGAGATCGTTTGGATTCCATTAGTAATGCGGATTCGGAATATCACACATTAATCAATAAAAGAGAGATTCAACAACTAAAAGAAAGATCGATTCTTCGGGATCCTTCCTTTCTTCAAACGGAAGGAACAGAGATAGAATCAGACCGATTCTCAAAATGCCTTTCTGGATATTCCTCAACGCCTCAGCTATTCACGGAACGTGAGAAGCAGATGATTATTCATCTGCTTCCGGAAGAAATCGAAGAACTTCTTGATAATCCTACAAGATCCATTCGTTCTTTTTTATCTGGCAGATGGTCAGAACTTCATCTGGGTTCAAATCCTACTGAGAAGCCCACTAGAGATCAGAAATTGTTGAAGAAACATCTTGTTGTCTCTTTTGTCCCTTCCTGGCGATCGGAAAATAAAGAAATGATTAATATATTCAAGATAATTACGTATTTACAAAATAGCGTCTCAATTCATCCTATTTCATCAGATCCGGGATGTGATATGGTTCCGAAGGATGAACCGGATATGGACAGTTCCGATAAGATTTCATTCTTGTTTTTTTACTTATTTCATCTATTCCATGATCGAAACAGTGGGGGATACACATTACACCACGATTTTGAATCTGAAGAGAGATTTCAAGAAATGGCAGATCTATTCACTCTATCAATAACCAAGCCGAATCTGGTGTATCATAAGGGATTTGCCTTTTCTATTGATTCCTGCGGATTGGATCAAAAAAAATTCTTGAATGAGGTAGTCAACTCCAGGGATGAATCGAAAAAGAAATCTTTATTGGTTCTACCTCCTATTTTTTATGAAGAGAATGCATTTTTTTATCGAAGGATTCGAAAAAAATGGGTTCGGATCTCTTGCGGGAATTTTTTGGAAGATAGAAAACAAAAAAGAGTGGTATTTGCTAGCAACAACAAAATGGAGGCAGTCAATCAAAATCAATATATATTGATCCGAAATCTGATTCAAATCCAATATAGCACCTATGGGTACATAAGAAATGTATTGAATCGATTCATTAAAAAGAATCGATCCGATCACAGCTTCGAATATGGAATTAAAAGGGATCAAATAGGAAACGATACTCTGAATCATAGAACTATAAGGAAATATACGATCAACCAACATTTATCGAATTTGAAAAAGAGCCAGAAGAAAAGGTTCGATCCTCTTATTTTTCTTTCTCGAACCGAGAGATTCATGAATCGGGATCCTGATGCATATAGATACAAATGGTTCAATGGGAGCAAGAATTTACAGGAACATTTCGTTTCTGAGCAGAGGAGCCGTTTTCAAGTAGTGTTCGATCGATTACGTATTAATCAATATTCGATTGATTGGTCTGAGGTTATCGACAAAAAAGATTTGTCTAAGTCACTTCGTTTCTTTTTGTCCAAGTTGCTTCTCTTTTTGTCCAAGTTGCTTCTCTTTGTGTCTAACTCACTTCCTTTTTTCTTTGTGAGTTTCGGGAATATCCCCATTCATAGGCCCGAGATCCACATTTCTGAATTGAAAGGTCCGAATGATCAACTCTACAATCCGTTGTTAGAATCAATAGGTCTTCAAATCGTTCATTTGAAAAAATTAAAAGCCTTCGTATTAGATGATCATGATACTTTCCAAAAATCTAAATTTTTGATCAATGGAGGAACAATATCACCATTTTTGTTCAATAAGATACCAAAGTGGATGATTGACTCATTCCATACTAGAAATAATCCCAGGAAATCCTTTGGTAACACGGATTCCTATTTCTCAATGATATCCCACGATCAAAACAATTGGCTGAATCCCGTAAAACCTTTTCATAGAAGTTCATTGATATCTTCTTTTTATAAAGCAAATCGACTTCGATTCTTGAATAATCCACATCACTTCTGTAG